TCCCCGGATTCGTTACAGTCCCTCCTGTGATACTCCAACCTCCCCATGAATTGGTTATTCCTAAACGAGTCATGAAAGGTATAACAAACATACCCTGTCTCCACATTGGATCAAGAACAGGGTCAGAAGGATCAAAAACTGCTAATTCATACAGAGCCATCGAACCTGCCCAACCAGCAACCAGAGCTGTATGCATTATATGAACGGAAAGCAACCGACCGGGATCATTCAATACAACGGTATGAACACGATACCAAGGTAAACCCATGGAAAATACCTCTTTATCAAAGATAAATAGACACTACGTAACTTTATTGCATTGGAAAAGCTATACTATGACTATCCTATGGACCCTGAAATAATTCACTGAACAAGGGTTACTATTTGTTCTATTCTATTGGTAATAATGAAACAATTCTGTTCGTAGGAACAAAGAGAAGCAGATTTATTCTATACCCGATAAGTACCAATACGCAATGGGGGGTTGCTACCATTTTCTATCAGTAAATGTGTCCTTCCTTATTCCTCATTAGAAGGCCCTATTCGTCCAAATTTTTCTTTATTTCTTCTTTTGTCTTTCTTTATGAATTTTTCTAATCTATGGATAAAATAAATACGATAAAACCAATATTATAAAGACAATAAAATAATGTTGTTACGTTTCCACATCAAAGTGAAATATAGTACTTAGTTCTTTTTTCTTTCAATTAATGCCTATTGGTGTTCCAAAAGTACCTTTCCGAAGTCCTGGAGAGGAAGATGCATCTTGGGTTGACGTATAGTGCGACTTGTCAGATATATTGGGTCATATGGGATTTCCCCGTTCTCTCCCCCGATCGAGATATCCTCTGTTTCGCCCAAGAAAGATAAATTGAATCATCAAAAATTTGGAGCGTGAAGCGCAATTAGATCCATTGTTTGGGGGGATTAACATTACTATTATCAATTAGAATAATTTATGGTTGGCTTGGTTGGACTAAAAAATGAAGTATCCAGGCTCCGTTTAGAAAAAACCCAATTGGTAATATATCTATGATTACTACTTGTATCATAAATAATTCCTGTTTGGTATTTGTAAAGAGATCCTATTTGTCAAGCGAGGGAATCTCAAACTAAATACTTGGGGAAAGGTATGAAATGAATTGAAAAAAAAAGAAAGTCATAACAAAAAGAAATGGTAATGGGAAGATTTGTCCTATATGTGCAAATCAAAATCGGGCGGATCTTTACCCGGAGTAGAGCATAAACCTAAAAAGATGAAAGAGACCCATTCAGGAACAAGAAAATACCATCGTGATTTGGATTGAATCTCGATGAAACAATACATCAATGAGAAGTTAATCGATAAGTTGAGTGACTTTTTTTTTTCTATTATAAGGAAGAAAGAAGTTCAAATTCGTCTTTATTGAAAAATCGAAGAAAAAGTCCTTTCATTAGAAGTCAGAAAAAACCTGTTATGAAAAAAGAATAGGAACAAAGAAAGAGGACTTGAATCTATACATTGATTCTTTTTTTTTCGCAATTTTTTTTGAACCGTATGCGTCAAAAGGTGCATGTACGGTTCCTAAGGGATACAATTTTACCCTAATCAACCGACTTTATCGAGAAAGATTACTTTTTTTAAGCCAAGAAGTTGATAGCGAGATCTCGAATCAACTTATTGGTCTTATGGTATATCTCAGTATCGAGGATGATACCAAAGATCTGTATTTGTTTATAAACTCTCCTGGCGGATGGGTAATACCTGGAGTAGCTATTTACGATACTATGCAATTTGTGCGACCAGATGTCCATACAATATGCATGGGATTAGCCGCGTCAATGGGATCTTTTATCTTGGTTGGAGGAGAAATTACCAAACGTCTAGCATTCCCTCACGCTTGGCGCCAATGAGGTTTTTTTTATTTGAGAGAAAAAAGAAGACTATGCCTTCGCCATATGAATATTAAGTAATAATAGCATGGCACTTCGAATTTGATATGCAAAATTTTTGTATTGTTTTTTTTTTTCAAAAGATTCGATTATGTATCGAGAGAGTAGTATGAGATAAAAGGTTTTCCGATTTTTCTTATCTATCGGGAGTCCAGTTCAGCGTCACAAACTTTTTTGTTTTCACACCGAAGGGCTCTTAACAATATTTATGTTATAAAAAAAAAAGAGGGCGAAAAAAAACAAGATTTTTCCTTATTTGATTGGATCAAAAAGAAACTTTGGGATTGCTGAATCAAAGACAAAAAAAAAATAATCAATTTCAAAATAGAAAGCAACGGAGCCATCATAGTATTTTTTAACTCCTCTGAAAGGAAGGGTGGCAATTTGATCATTTATCCATCTGGGTCTGATAGATTCTATTTTTCTCTTTCTTCAATGGAAGGTAAGGGTCAATTTTATTGTAGAGCCGTATGCAATGCACAAAAGATAATGCCCGTACGGTTGTTCAATTCTATCTTTTTTTCCTATTATTCTTTATCTTTCTTTCTTTTCTCTTCGTTTCATCATG